TTCCCTCTAAAAAAAAAAAGAGATTACTGAACTTATTAAACTAACCTATCATTGATGTATTGTTTCATCGATATTAAAATCACGATGTCATTGTCTTGTTCCTGAATGGGCCCTTTCAATTCTTTTAGGTTCATGGTCTACCCCGGGAAAAGATCTGTCCGAATTCTATTTGCACATATAGGACAAATGGTCTCAGTACCATTTTTTTGTTATGACTTCTTTTTTTTTTTTAGTTAATTTCGTGTCTTGCTTTCCCAAAACTATTTGATGTATTCATCATACTATTCCGTTGGTTGGCAATTTGGGATCACTACTATCACTACTATAGTAATAGTAGGTATAAAGTAATAGTAGGTATAAGAATCATTTATGATATAAGTGGTAATCGTACATATATTATATTAACAATTTGTTATTGATTTGGTATTTTCTGAACGGAGCCTGGATACTTTATTTTATCAGTCCAAGTAAACCATAAATTCTTATAAATTTATAATATTGATCCCCAATATAAAATAAATTGATCTAATTGCACTTCACGCTCCGAATGATTGATTGATGCTTCACTCAATACAATATCTCTTGGGCGAAACAGAGGATATCTCGATCAGGGGAGAGAACGGGTAAATTCCATATGACCCAATATGTCTGACAAGTCGCACTATACGTCAACCCAAACCGCATCTTCCTCTCCAGGACTCCGAAAAGGTACTTTTGGAACACCAATGGGCATTAAATTAAAGAAAAAAATTTAGTACTATACTTCACTTTAATATGGAAACGTAACAATCAATGGTTTATTGTCTTCATCCCTTTTTTCTCTTTATTCTATTTGATACATAGATTGGAAAGTTTATAGAGTAAGACAGAATGAATAAAGAAAAAATTTGAACGAAGAAATCGATCGTTCGAATGATAAACAAGTATCTATCCATTCGTTCCCCAAAAATGGGACCAATCCTCCCATTGCGTATTGGTACTTATCGGGTATAGAATAGATCTGCTTCTCTTTGTTCTTACGAACAAAATTGTTCCCTTATTTTCAATGGAATAAATATTAATCTTTTCTGATACAGAATCTACTGAAAAGGTTAGGTACATAGTATATATAGATATAGTCTTTTCCAACGCGATAAAATAAAGTGACATAGTGTCTATTTTTCTTTGATAAAGAGGTATTTCCATGGGTTTGCCTTGGTATCGTGTTCATACTGTCGTATTGAATGATCCCGGTCGATTGCTTTCTGTTCATATAATGCATACAGCTCTAGTTTCTGGTTGGGCTGGTTCGATGGCTTTATACGAATTAGCAGTTTTTGATCCCTCTGATCCCGTTCTTGATCCAATGTGGAGACAAGGTATGTTCGTTATACCCTTCATGACTCGTTTAGGAATAACCAATTCGTGGGGTGGTTGGAGTATTTCAGGAGGAACTATAACAAATCCGGGTATTTGGAGTTATGAAGGTGTGGCAGGGGCACATATAGTGTTTTCCGGCTTGTGCTTCTTGGCAGCTATCTGGCATTGGGTATATTGGGACCTAGAAATATTCTGTGATGAACGTACGGGAAAACCTTCTTTGGATTTGCCCAAGATCTTTGGAATTCATTTATTTCTCTCAGGGGTAGCTTGCTTTGGCTTTGGTGCATTTCATGTAACAGGTTTGTATGGTCCTGGAATATGGGTGTCCGATCCTTATGGACTAACTGGAAAAGTACAATCTGTAAATCCAGCGTGGGGCGCGGAAGGTTTTGATCCTTTTGTTCCGGGAGGAATAGCCTCTCATCATATTGCAGCGGGTACTTTGGGCATATTAGCTGGCCTATTCCATCTTAGTGTCCGTCCGCCTCAACGTCTATACAAAGGATTACGTATGGGCAATATTGAAACTGTACTTTCCAGTAGTATCGCTGCTGTTTTTTTTGCAGCTTTTGTTGTTGCTGGAACTATGTGGTATGGTTCAGCAACTACCCCAATCGAATTATTTGGTCCTACTCGTTATCAGTGGGATCAGGGATACTTTCAGCAAGAAATATATCGAAGAGTTAGTGCCGGGCTAGCCGAAAATCTTAGTTTATCGGAAGCTTGGTCTAAAATTCCCGAAAAATTAGCTTTTTATGATTATATTGGTAATAATCCGGCAAAAGGGGGATTATTCAGAGCAGGCTCAATGGACAATGGGGATGGAATTGCTGTTGGATGGTTAGGACACCCCGTCTTTAGAGATAAAGAAGGGCGCGAGATTTTTGTACGTCGTATGCCTACTTTTTTTGAAACATTTCCGGTAGTTTTGGTAGATGAAGACGGAATTGTGAGAGCTGATGTTCCTTTTAGAAGGGCAGAATCCAAGTATAGTGTTGAACAAGTAGGTGTTACTGTTGAGTTCTATGGTGGCGAACTTAATGGAGTAAGTTATTCTGATCCTGCTACTGTGAAAAAATATGCTAGACGTGCCCAATTAGGTGAAATTTTTGAATTAGATCGGGCTACTTTGAAATCCGATGGTGTTTTTCGTAGCAGTCCAAGGGGTTGGTTCACTTTTGGGCATGCTACGTTTGCTTTGCTCTTCTTTTTCGGACACATTTGGCATGGCGCTAGAACCTTGTTCAGAGATGTTTTTGCTGGTATTGATCCAGATTTGGATGCTCAAGTGGAATTTGGAGCATTCCAAAAACTTGGAGATCCAACTACAAGGAGACAAGTAGTCTGATACGACATTGTTGTGGTATCTTTCGCCTCTATTTTTTTTTTGATTTGACATCGGGTATCAGAAAAATCTTGACTTGAATCACCATCTTTTCTTTGACTTTTTTTCTTTCTTTATATGATATGGTAAATGATCCCAAATGAATAGGTGTGGAAGCTATAATTGTAAACCACGATCGAATCCATGGAAGCATTGGTTTATACATTCCTTTTAGTCTCGACTTTAGGGATAATTTTTTTCGCTATCTTTTTTCGAGAACCGCCTAAGGTTCCGACTAAAAAAATGAAATAACTTTTCGAAATAATTTAATTGAAGTAATGAGCCTCCCAATATGGGAAGCTCATTACTTCAACTAGTCCCCGTGTTCTTCGAATGGATCTCTTAGTTGTTGAGAGGGTTGCCCAAAAGCGGTATATAAGGCGTACCCAGTAAAGCTTACAAGTAAACCAGATAGGGAGATGGCGACTAGGGTTGCTGTTTCCATTTTTAGATAATTTCAAGATCACAATGGATCTACGATAAGATCGCTTATTTACAACTACAACGGAATAGTATACAAAGTCAACAGATCTCAACCAATCGTTAAATAGGGTTTATGGCTACACAAACCGTTGAGGATAGTTCTAGATCTGGGCCAAGACGAACTACTGTAGGGGATTTATTGAAACCATTGAATTCGGAATATGGTAAAGTAGCTCCGGGATGGGGGACTACACCACTTATGGGGGTCGCAATGGCTCTATTTGCGATATTTCTATCTATTATTTTGGAAATTTATAATTCTTCCGTTTTACTGGATGGAATTTCAATGAGTTAGGTTTATAAGAACTATGAAGTCCTAGTCTTTCAATCAAAGAAAAAATTACTTTAGACTTGGATTTCTAGACCATTCTATTCTGGTAGTTCGACCGTGGAATTTATTTGTTTCCGTATTTCCGGAATATGAGTGTGTGACTTGTTATAATTGATCCTATTGATAATACATAGAATGGACCTGTTATCTCTATCAAGATGATTCTACCTCGTCGGATATTTATTCTAGTATCTGGAGCACGGAATATATAGAATAGATCAAGAAAAGAAATATTTGAACTATGATTCATACCTACTATTTATTCAGACCTCGCAACCGGACTCAAAAAAAATTCAAATAGGTATTTCCTAAATCAAACGAATTTTATTCCTTCATATTTATTTTGACCGAAGGATAACTCTTTCTCTAGATTTTGTTGAGTCATTACATCCATTCATTCAATAAGTGATCATCAAAGGTTCTTACTCAGAGAACCTTTGAGTTTAGCTTGAGGCTAAATCATCGTGGTTCTAGTATGAATCTGAGGTTTCAATTGATTCATAGGGTCTCAACAAGAGAATTCCTATCAATAGTAAAACAAGAGTAAATCCGCAGTACGCACAAAAAAAACAATAAATCAAATAACAAATAAAAAATAGGGAAGAGAAGATTCAAGAGGCCTGTAACGATCAACATAAAGAAAGACAGATGAGCCAACTTGATATTTTTTGGCATTATCATCACAAAGAAGAGATTCCGGATTTTTGTTACTTCGTATCTTCGAGGCAAATCGAATCAAGCGGCTAATGAAGTTTTGAACTTTCTATTATATATCCGTTGAAATCAGTATTTGTGTGTTTCCGCTTGAGCCGTACGAGATGAAATTCTCATATACGGTTCTCAGAGGGGGAGTTCTATTGGGTTACCTATCTCAATAAAGTATATGATTGGTTTGAGGAACGTCTTGAGATTCAGGCGATTGCAGATGATATAACTAGTAAATATGTTCCTCCTCATGTCAACATATTTTATTGTTTAGGGGGGATCACACTTACTTGTTTTCTAGTACAAGTAGCTACGGGTTTTGCTATGACTTTTTACTATCGTCCAACCGTTACAGAGGCTTTTTCCTCTGTTCAATACATAATGACTGAGGCCAACTTTGGTTGGTTAATCCGATCAGTTCATCGATGGTCAGCAAGTATGATGGTTCTCATGATGATCCTGCACGTATTTCGTGTGTATCTCACAGGTGGATTTAAAAAACCTCGCGAATTAACTTGGGTTACAGGTGTGGTTTTGGCTGTATTGACTGCATCTTTTGGTGTAACTGGTTATTCCTTACCTCGGGACCAAATTGGTTATTGGGCAGTAAAAATCGTGACAGGCGTACCGGAAGCTATTCCTGTAATAGGATCTCCTTTAGTAGAGTTATTACGTGGAAGTGCTAGTGTGGGCCAATCCACTTTGACTCGTTTTTATAGTTTACACACTTTTGTA